GCGGAATGTCACTAGTTCAAATCTAGTAGCAGGCAAATTACTACTTTAAAAGCACTTTTTTCTTAGCTAGTTTTCGTTTTAACGAAAAAAAAGAAAACCAGAAAAAAAAAGCCTTTACTTCGTTAAAAAACAAAACCAAGCGAAGCACTTCTTGCTTTTATTAAAAATAAAAGCAAAGCCTAAAACATGAAAGGTTTTCTTGCTTTAAAAAACCCTGCATTTTTTTTTTAAAAAATTGCTTCTTAAAAAATTAAAAAATTGCTTCTTAAAAAATTAAGCGCTTGCTTTTATTAAAAATAAAAACAAAGCAAGGGCTAAAGCAAGGGCTAAAGCAAGGGCTAAAGCAAGGGCTAAAGCAAGGGCTAAAGCAAGGGCTAAAGCAAGGGCTAAAGCAAGGGCTAAAGCAAGGGCTAAAGCAAGGGCTAAAGCAAGGGCTAAAGCAAGGGCTAAAGCAAGGGCTGCGGTGCTTTGCTTATGATTTGGTTATCATAAGCAAGCAAAGACTACGCTGCAAGAAATAAGCAACGGAGAAATCAAAACATAAGCAAGGGGTTCTGAAAAGAAAAAACGACTACGAGAGTTGCTTCGCTCCATAGAAGGCTAGAGAACGAAAGCTTCCAGTTCTTTCTACGTTCTAAAATAGTCAAAAAGCTTGAATTCTAGTTCTCATTTTGTCTAAAATGAGAACTAGAATTAAGCAAAAAAATTTGTATTTAGGAGTTGTAAAATCATGGAAGTAAATATTTTAGGTTTAATTGCGACTGCTCTTTTCATTATCATTCCAACATCTTTTTTGTTAATTTTATATGTGAAAACAGCCAGTCAAGAAAACTAAAACCTCCTCTGGCAGGGCAAAGCTCTGCCAGTGAGAGTCTTTATTTTGAATTTTGAAATTTTCCTTTTTCTTCTGGTTTTCTTTCTTGCAAAGCACTTGCAAAGCAAGTCTGATTGCTTCGCTAATGAAAGAAAAAAGAAAAAAAAGAAAACAGCTTTTTTATTTTTAAATGCAGGGTTTCGGCGAAGTCTTTGCTTTTGTTTTTTATTTTTATAAAAACAAAAGCACTTTTTTCTTAGCTTTTATGAAAGCTAGGAAAACCAAAAGGGACAGGTTCCAGGCTACGACGGTAAGTCAAGGGCTACGTACGATTGAATTTGACAAAATACTCCAATTAATCTGATAATAAAATTAAACTTCGTAAAAAACTTCATAGGGATTGTAGATCAATTGGTTAGATCACCGCCCTGTCACGGCGGAAGTTGCGGGTTCGAGTCCCGTCAATCTCGAAATCGAGTAGTTATTTTTTGTAAAAGATTTGCTTTCGTAGCCTTTGCTTGTGGCGTAGTCTTGCTTTTGTTTTTTATTTTTATAAAAACAAAAGCACAGCACTTTTGTCTTAGCTTTTATCAAAGCTAGGAAAACCAAAAGATTTTCTTTTTTTTCTGGTTTTCTTTAAAAAGAAAAAATGCAAGAAAAAAAAGCACTTTACCAAGACCAAGAAAAAAGTGCTTCGCTTCTTCGTAGTCTTTCGCAAGCTTCGCAAGCAGTTGCTTATCTTCTTTTGCTATGCACCAGAAGAAAAGCAAAGAATACGAAAAATGAGTTCTTATTTTTTTATGCTCTCCGAGGGACTCGAACCCTCATGCTAAAAGCACTGGTTCCTAAAACCAGCGTGTCTACCAATTTCACCAGGAGAGCTATTGTTTTATTTTAACATAAAAATAACATTTTTGCTCTTTTCTTTCATACTGCAGGATGTTCTCCCGTAGTCTTAACTACGTACCGTATGAAAAATTTAAAAGAGTTCCTTCGTGAACGTTAAAAAACAAGCGAAGCAAGTCTTGCTTTTGTTTTTTATTTTTATAAAAACAAAAGCACTTTTTTCTTAGCTTTTATGAAAGCTAGGAAAACCAAAAGAAGCAAAGCAAAAGTAAACCTTTTGGTTTTCTTTTTTTTCGTTAAAACGAAAACTAGCTAAGAAAACCTTTCATGTTTTAGGCTTTGCTTTTATTAAAAATAAAAGCAAGAAGTGCTTCGCTTGGTTTTGTTTTTTAACGAAGTAAACCTTTCATACGTGCTTCGCAACCCTTGCAAAGCAGTATGAAGGGTTGCAAAGCAATCCCTTCATCGAAGCCTTCCTTCGTTACTTCGTTACTTCGTTACTTCGTTACTTCGTTACTTCGTTAGCGAAGCAACACCCTTGCTTTTTACAAAAGCAAGACCTTGCGAAGCTTGCCAAGTTGCTTTTGTAAAAAGCAAGGAACAGTATCTTTTTTCTTTTTTTAAGTATTTTTAGAATTTACAAATTAAAAAATTTATACAATACAATATAAAATTTTAAAATTCTAGAAAAAAAATAAAAGAAATTAACATTAAAAAGTTATGTTTAAAAAATAAAAATATTTATGAATAAAAAAATTAGAATATTTGAAATAGTAACTAATATAATGAATTTTTTGTTTTTAAAATTTTTAAATATTGAAAAAAATTTGTCGTTAAATTTATTATATATTTTTTTTGGATTTTTATTAGGAAATTTATTTGGAAACTTTTTAGTAATATTTCGTCAAATTATCAAATTAGATATAGTACTAATTTTAATAATTTTATTTTTAATGGAATTCTTAAATTCTATTATTTATTTAAAGAAAAGTAGAAAATTTTTGTTTTTTTTAAATACATTTCAAAATTTGAAGAAAATAAATGTACTTCTAAATTTAAATTTTTTAAAACTCGGTATACTTTTAGGTTTTTTTATTGATGCTTTTAAAGTTGGAAGTTAAATATTGTTTTCCTCTTTAAAAAAAAAAGAGGAAAACAAAAATTAATAAGCTAAGCCCATACTTCTTGTTGTTTCAGGCCCTAAATAAACACGAACACTTAAAAAATCAGTTGGACAAGCAGATTCACATCTTTTACATCCTACACAATCTTCTGTTCGTGGGGCAGAAGCAATTTGATTTGCTTTACAACCATCCCAAGGTACCATTTCTAAAACATCAGTTGGACATGCACGTACACATTGAGTACACCCAATGCAAGTATCATATATTTTTACTGTATGAGACATAAAAAATTAAAATTTTATATTTTTAATTAAGATTGAATATATAATAGTATTATTGCATAAAAATATTAAAAAAAAAATAAATTTAAATAGAGTTTTAAAAATGAAAAATCTCCCCAGGTAGGACTTGAACCTACGACCAATCGGTTAACAGCCGACCGCTCTACCACTGAGCTACTGAAGATTTTTAAAGTATTTTATAAAAATGATACTAGAATATTACTATGATATCAATAAAAATTATTTTAAAATTTTTTATGATCTATTTTTTTGAATAATTTTTATTGATATGAAAGTTTAATTTTAAAAATTAATTAGAACCTAAAAAAAAATCTTGTAATTTTTGAAACATTCCTTTATAAGGAGTATTTAAATCAATAAAATAATCTTGTTTTCCAATTAATCGTCGTGCTGCGTTTTCAAAAGCGATACCAGAAAGAGTTAATTTTTTTTTTAAAACTAAAGGTTCACCTCGATTAGTAGATATAAGAACTTGATTATCTTCCGGAATAGCCCCTAATAAAGGTATACCTAACATTTCTTGGACATCAGAAACAGACATCATATCATTATTTTTAATCATATCTGGACGAATCCGATTAACTAACAATTTAACATTATAAATGCCGTTTGCTTCTAATAGTCCAGCTACACGATCACCATCTCTAATGGCTGTAATTTCAGGAGTTGTCACAATAATTGCTTCATCTGCAGGACATATAGCATTAATAAAACCAACATCAATTCCAGCAGGACAATCTAATAAAATAAATTGATAACCTAAAGAACATAAAGAATTTACTAAATTTTTCATATTCTTTTGAGTAACATTATATTTTTGTCTATTTTTTGAAATAGCTAAAAGTGATAAATTTTTCCAACGTTTATCTCTAACTAATGCTTGATCTAAGCGACATTGACCCTCTAAAATATCCATAGCAGTATACAATATTCTATTTTCTAAACCTAACAGTAAATCTAAATTGCGCAATCCGATATCAGCATCAATTAAAGCAACTTTATAACCTAACCTTGCAATAGACATTCCAATATTTGCAGTTGCTGTTGTTTTACCAACGCCGCCTTTCCCTGATGTAATTACAATAATTCGATTTTTTTTATCTTCATAATTAGAGACTTCATTAAAAACATTTTTTTTTTCTTTATACGAGTTTTCCATTCGAATGTAATTTTATTATTTATATTTAAATTAAAAGTAATAAATTACTTTTATAGTTTAAACAATGGGATACGGGCAAGGAGGGATTCGAACCCCCGACACCGTGGTTCGTAGCCACGTGCTCTAGTCCACTGAGCTACAAGCCCTTGTCCCGGATTTAATATAAATTATAGTTTTTTTTTTTTTTTTTACAAGGTATTTAAAAAAAAAAAAATACAAAATTGACACATAAGTTTTTAAAGGTTTAAATTATTAAAAAACTAATCAAAATATTTTCATAGTAAAATTAATTTCTTTTTATGGCAGTCCCAAAAAAACGTACATCAAAATCAAAAAAAAATTTAAGAAAAACTGTTTGGAAAAATAAAGCTTCAATTGAAGCAAAAAAAGCTTTATCTAAAGCAAAATCAATTTTTAAGAATTTATTTAAAGAAAAAAATTCATAAAAAATTTTTGACATTCTTAGTCTGAAGTATGAAAGATTTTGAAATTATATTTTTCAGTAAATTTGAAGTTTTTTTCATACTTTAGGCTTTGAGAAGAACAAAAAAATGTGAAAATTTTTTTTTATAAAACAATAAAAAAATTTAAATTTTAAAATTTGTACAACCCTTTCATACTTTCGGAACCGAAAGTAATTGCATTATAGAGCATTTACTACTTTTTATTTAAAAATAGAAATAAAAAGTAGAATATATATGATTCATTCTATTTATTATTGTTAGTAATTAAAAATAATCATTTAATTTTAATTATTTTTTTTGCTAACTCGAAAGAAAAAAGGAATTGTTTTTAAAATATAAAAATAGCTCCTCTTTTCTTTTCTCTTTTTTTTCTTTGGTAAAAAAACCAAAAGAATTTTAAATTTTTTAAAAAAATTATTATCATGAAAAAAAATTTTTTTTTATTAAAAATAAAAAATTATTGGTTTTGGTTTTTAAGTTTTTTTTATTTTGCGTTTATTTTGTTATTACCAATTTTTTCTCTTTTAAAAATAATAAGTGAAACATCATTTGATGAGTTTTTTAAAAAAGCAACTGAACCAATAGCCCTCTCGGCTTATTCTATTACAATTTCAATGGCATTTTTTGCTTGTATTTTTAATTTAATTTTTGGTTTTATATTAGCATGGGTTTTAGTTCGTTATAATTTTCCTGGAAAAAAATTTTTAGATATAGCTATTGATTTACCTTTTGCTTTACCAACTTCAGTAGCTGGATTAACTTTAGCTACAGTTTATAGTGATAAAGGTTGGATTGGTAAAATATTAACAAATTTTGGAATTCAAATTGTTTTTACAAAATTAGGAATTATAATAGCAATGATTTTCGTTTCATTTCCGTTTGTCGTTCGAACATTACAGCCTGTATTACAAGAAATAGAAAAAGAATTGGAAGAAGCCGCATGGTCGTTAGGTGCTTCGTCATGGAATACATTCGTAAAAGTTGTTTTTCCACCACTAATTCCAGCTATATTAACTGGTACGACATTAGCTTTTTCAAGAGCAATAGGTGAATACGGTTCTGTTGTTTTAATATCATCTAATTTCCCTTTAAAAGATTTAATAGCATCAGTTTTAATTTTTCAATATTTAGAACAATATGATTATATTGGTGCAACTGTAATTGGAAGTGTTGTTTTAATTATTTCATTGTTTCTTTTATTAACAATTAATTTTTTACAATCTTGGAATCAAAAATATTTAAAAAGATAACAATTTAAAGGAAAAATCACTATAAAAATTTTTATTATTTTGCTAAAATATATAAGAAAAAAATAAGTGGTAAAAACAAAAAATTAAAAGTTTTTTTCACATAATAAAACTCTATTAAAATTTATGTCTTTTGTTACAACAGTTCGAGATTATATTGAATTATTAAATAATGTATATGATTCGGTATCAAATAATATTGATTTTCAAAAACTATTTTATTTTAGCTTAATTTTTTTAGGAAACAGTTTAAAGTATCTTTTTACTTATTTAGTAACTTTTCAATGGTTTCGAGATCTTACATATTTACCTGTTTTAATTCCAGAATTATCAACCTCTCTTATTAAAGAAAATTTTTTTTTAAATCTACCTACAGGAAGTTTTTTTAATATTTTTGATACGTGTTTTTATCAAAATAATAAATTTCTTGTTGGTTTTTTTAATAGTTTTTTTTACAGTTTACCTTTTTCTTGTTCACATTTCATTATAGCTCGAAGATTAATTATTCAAGGTCCTATTGCTGGAATAATTTCTGCTTTAGGGAATATTTTCGGACAATGTTTTTTTTTAATTTCTATCATTTTTGGTTTACGGTTTTTTATAATTCCTTGGTTATCTTTTGAACCAATAAATTATTTTTTTGGAGTTTTTTTATTATTAACAATTGTTTATGAAATGGTTCATGAACGAAGAATGCGTCCTATTGAAAAAAATGAAACAAAAATTTTAGTAAATATATTTTTTATAAATTTTTTCTTAGTTCTGGTCGAACAAAGTTGTATTTTTCAATATTTAGGAAATTTAACAGTTAGTTCTGACATTACACTATTAGATATAAATTTTGGTTTTTCCAAATTTGATTTTTTTTTACAAAATAGTTTATATATATTTGGTTTTTTTGTCGGAAGTATAGTTTTTACAATTCTTTTTGGAGTTCTGTTTTTAAAAATTATAAATTTTTTATATAAAATTTTTTCCTATCCTTATTCAACATGGATAAAAAATTTAAATTTTTTATTTCTTATTTCTATTATAAGTTTTAGTTTTAGTTCTATTCCTTTTTATAGTATTGATTATCTTTTAACAGGACCATTAGGTTTTGTTTCAGAAGATAAAGTATTTGAAAAAACTATATTTTCACCAAATACATTAAAAGATTCAATAAAATTAATAGGAGCAAATTCATCATTTAAAAGTTTAGATACTGATATATCCTTTTTTGACAAAGGAAATTATTTAAAAAATGATTCTTTACAAACTTATGAAGACTTAAATTATCAAGGAGAGTATGCCTGGACCACTCGTCAAGATCGTCGATCTCTTTATCAACAAGAAAAATCACGAGAACTTATTTTAAATTTATTTAAAAAAACAAACTCAAAAAGTAATCAAACAACTAGTGATTTAAATAAACAACTAAATAATGATGATTTAACAAAACAATCAAAAATTACTAATTTTCAAGCAAATCCGAAAGAAATAGACACAGAAAAAAATTTTATTAAAAAAAGTAATAGTTCTTTTTTAATTGAAAAGCAAGGAGATCATTTTTTTAATTTAAATGAACGCTTTACTACAGATTATCAATTAGAAGAACAAAAAACATCTGAAACTTTTAATATATTAATGGATGATAGTTTTGCAAGAGAATTTATACAAGAAGAACCAAAAACAAATTTAGAAAAAAAAATAAAAGAAAAATTTTATTTAAACCCAATTTATAAGTTTTTATTAACTCAAGAAATTGATTCTTTTTTACTTAGACAACCTACGTTATATACTTTAAATTCAAAGCAAGAACAATTACTTTATGAAAAACGTCTTGTTTTAAAAAATTATTATGATAGTTTAAGGTTTTATAATCAGTTACCTTTTTTAGAAGATTTTAATTATTTATTTAATGGTTCTAAAAATTATGCTGATCGAATTTATAATCATCAATTTAAAGGAACATTAAAAATAGTTAGAAGATTATTTTGTATTACTTTAAATCAAAATTATAATATCCCAAATACTTTTGTTTTAAAATATGATCAACCTTTATTTAAAGATAAGAATTTTAAAGATAATTTTATAATCCATGAAGAATTATCTCTTAAAAATATTAAAAAAACACCTTTTTTAGAATTAACTAATCCAATTCCATTTTATGTAGGATGGGATGAAAATTTAAAAAAATTAATTATAACAAATAGGTTATTACCGAGATTTTATTCTGGCTTTGAAATACCTGAAATAAATTCAAAAAATTTAAATAAAAATTTAGAAAAATCTAAAAAATATAACAAATTAAATAATTTTTTAAATTCATTAAATACTTCAACTCAAAATAAAATGTATTCAATTGAGTTTACAACGTGGCCAATTCCAAAAAAAATTTTAACAAAATCGAAAAGTCAATCTCAAATCCCTTATATTGTTTTATTCGAGTCGATTCATGATCCTCAAAATAAAACAATTGAAAACCTTTTTAAAAATGATGACACAAGTGAATGGAATTATGAAACATTACCTTATAATGTTAGAAAGTCTAACAATTTAGGAGATATTGTACCACCAACGCGAGGTGGATTTATTTGGCCCGGAGATACTTCGTTAAAAGTTAATATTCAAAAATTAATTAAAAATTAAACAATATTTTTTTATACTTTAGGCTCCAAATTTTTCGTAAAGATTTGTAGAGCTTTAACAGTTACAATTTTTTATTAGTAGTTTTGGCGTAGCTTAAAGTATGAAAATTTTTCCTCATAAATATTTTGTTGCTTTCTTTTCTTTTAAGAAAAGAAAGCTCCAAAAAGAAAAAACACAAGAAAAAATCCAAATATAATACTTTAATTTTAATCGTAATTAAATTTTTTCTTTTATTAAATTCACCCAACCTAATTCTTCAAGATTCTTATTTCTTCGTAATGGTCGTGTAACTAACTCTAAAATATCTCGAGCATTTGTAAATCCATGAATTTGAGCGAATGTGAATTCAACTGACCATTTTGTATTTATACCACGAGCTTCTAATGGATTGGCGTGCGCCATTCCAGTAATAGCAAGATCTGGTTGCAATTCTCTAATACGTTGAATTTGATTATAATTATCTGGTTTTTCAACTATTCGAGGAATTGGTACATTCATCAAATTACATGTTTTTTCAAGTAATGCTAATTCAGCCGCTTGAAATCTTTTATCCATATAAGGTATTCCAATCTCGTAAACAATCATTCCACAACGTATTAAAAAACGTGCTAATGATATTTCAAGTAAATTATCTCCCATAAAAAAAACTGATTTTCCACGAACTAAAAAAAGATAATCTTCTAATGATTTCCAAATTGTTTTTTCTCGTTCTTCCAGACCTTGAGGTGAAATATTAAAAACAAAACATATTTTTTCAATCCATGCTCTTGTACCGTCAGGACCAATAGGAAAAGGGGCTCCAATTAATTTACATTTTCTTCTTCGCATTAGAGTAGTAGCTGTTCTACTTAAAAAAGGATTAACACCGCAAACATAAACATCTTCCCCTAAAAAAGGTAAATTATCATAGCGTTGAGATGGTAACCAACCATTTACTTTAATTCCTTGTTTTTTTAATTCTAAATTTAACTGTGTAGCTATAGTTGTAGGTAAAGAACCAAATAAAACTAAATTTGGGTGGTTTTTATAAACAAAATTATCAGTATTATTTTCTTTCAACGAGCTTTCAGAATTTAATTTTAATGATTTTTTAGTAAATTCAAAAAAATTTTTAACAAATAAATTATTTGATTTTTTATTTTTTTCTCCATCATTTTCATTTTTTTTTATGCTTTTTCCAGGACAACGATGAGCCATAGCGGATAAAACAGTATCTTCACCTTGAGTAAAAGCATAATCTAATCCATTAGCTCGAGCTACAACTATTGGAATATTAATTTCTGATTCTAATTTTGGTGCCATTCCTTCTAAATCCATTTTAATTATTTCAGTTGTACATGTACCTATCCAAACAATAACACTTGGGTTTCTATCTTTTTTAATTTGTAAACAAAGTCTTTTTAATTCTTTATAATCATTTAATTGAGCGGAGATATCACTTTCTTCCAATTCAGCCATAGCATACCTTGGCTCAGCAAAAATCATAACACCTAATGCATTTTGTAAAAAATAACCACATGTTTTTGTCCCAATAACAAGAAAAAAACTATCTTCAATTTTTTGATAAAGCCAAGCTACACAACTAATTGGACAAAAAGTATGATAATTACCAGTTTCACACTCAAAAGTTAATTTTTCAATAGTATTTTTAGTCATAAAAATATTAAACAATAATAAAATCTAAATTATTTTCTTTAAATTCATTTTTTGAATTATTAAAATTTAAATAAAAATCTGATAATAAATTAAATAATTCGCGATCAGGTAATTCTTTTGGAATAACACCTTCTGGATACGTTAATAATTGGTCAGCAATGTTTAAATAATAATCACAAATAAATCTTAATGATGTATCTAATTCAGCCATTTCAAAAAGTGTTTTTCCTTGAACACGAGAAACTCGAATATCTTCAATTAAAGGTAAAACTTCTAAAACAGGCATGGAACAAATTTCAACATATTTATCAATTAAGTCTCTTTTTTTAGTTCTATTACCAACTAAACCTGCAAGTCTAAGTGGATGTGTTCGAGATTTTTCACGAACTGAAGCTACAATTCTATTTGCAGCAAATAATGCGTCAAACCCATTATCGGTAATAATAATACAATAATCAGAATAATTTAAAGGAGCTGCAAACCCTCCACAAACAACGTCCCCTAAAACGTCAAAAAGAATTATATCATATTCATAAAAGGCGTTAAGTTCTTTAAGTAGTTTAACTGTCTCTCCAACAACATACCCACCGCATCCTGCTCCTGCTGGAGGTCCTCCCGCTTCAACACAATCGACACCACCATATCCTTTATAAATAACATCTTCCGGCCAGACATTTTCGTAATGGTAATCTTTTGATTGCAGAGTATCTATAATTGTTGGAATTAAAAACCCAGTTAATGTAAAAGTACTATCATGTTTAGGATCACAACCAATTTGCAAAATCTTTTTTCCTCGTCGAGAAAGCGCTATTGAAATATTGCAACTTGTAGTCGATTTACCAATTCCACCTTTCCCGTATATAGATAACTTCATTTTTATCTCCTTAAATATATTTAAAATTTTTTAAATATATTTTATAGACTAAAAAAACATAAAAATAAAGTTTAGTGTTTTTTTAATAAATAATAAATTATTATTAAAAATAAGTTCATTATATAATATATATATAATTTGTATATAATAGATATAATTAAATAATTTATTTACTAATTTTTTCTTATGATCTTTTTAAATTTCGAAAATTTTTTAAATAATAGTATTTTTACAATATTATTTTTAGTAATGATTTTTCAATGGATTTATATTATTATTTTTCCAAATAAAAAAATTAAATTATTTACTAATTTTGGAGTAGTTTTAGCTAATTTTAGTTTAATAGGGCTATTACTAATAAGATGGTTAAATTCAGGACATTTTCCTTTAAGTAATTTATATGAATCGTTAATTTTTCTTTCTTGGACATTTATTCTTTTTTATATTATTTTAAATTATTTTTTTTCAAATAATTTTGAAATTTTTGGAGCTTTATTATTTCCTATTATATTATTTATTTATAGTTTTGCTAATTTTAGCATTCCCGAAGAACTTCAAAATGCTACGCCTTTAATTCCAGCTCTTCAATCAAATTGGTTAATGATGCACGTAACAATAATGATGTTAAGTTACTGTAGTTTACTAATAGGTTGCTTATTATCGATTTCTTTTTTAGTTTTAAATTTTAAAAATATTAAAATTTTTCAAAAAGAACAAGTTTTAGATTTTAAAAATTTAAAATTGATAAATAATTTAATTCAAATAGATTCAAATATAGTTTTCGAAAATAAATTAATAAAAATTTTAGATAATTTAAGTTATCGATTATTAACTATTGGCTTTTTTTTTTTAACTTTAGGAATTATTTCTGGTTCAATTTGGGCTAATGAGGCTTGGGGATCATATTGGAGTTGGGATCCAAAAGAAACTTGGGCTTTTATTACTTGGTTAATTTTTGCTATTTATTTACATAGTAGAATTATAAAAGGATGGTCTGGTGTAAAACCTGCAATAATTGCAACTTTTGGTTTTTTTATTGTTTGGGTTTGTTATTTGGGAGTAAATTTATTAGGCAAAGGTTTACATAGTTATGGTTGGTTTACTTAAAAAAAGAAAAAAGATACTGTTCCTTGCTTTTTACAAAAGCAACTTGGCAAGCTTCGCAAGGTCTTGCTTTTGTAAAAAGCAAGGGTGTTGCTTCGCTAACGAAGTAACGAAGTAACGAAGTAACGAAGTAACGAAGTAACGAAGGAAGGCTTCGATGAAGGGATTGCTTTGCAACCCTTCATACTGCTTTGCAAGGGTTGCGAAGCACGTATGAAAGGTTTACTTCGTTAAAAAACAAAACCAAGCGAAGCACTTCTTGCTTTTATTTTTAATAAAAGCAAAGCCTAAAACATGAAAGGTTTTCTTAGCTAGTTTTCGTTTTAACGAAAAAAAAGAAAACCAAAAGGTTTACTTTTGCTTTGCTTCTTTTGGTTTTCCTAGCTTTCATAAAAGCTAAGAAAAAAGTGCTTTTGTTTTTATAAAAATAAAAAACAAAAGCAAGACTTGCTTCGCTTGTTTTTTAACGTTCACGAAGGAACTCTTTTAAATTTTTCATACGGTACGTAGTTAAGACTACGGGAGAACATCCTGCAGTATGAAAGAAAAGAGCAAAAATGTTATTTTTATGTTAAAATAAAACAATAGCTCTCCTGGTGAAATTGGTAGACACGCTGGTTTTAGGAACCAGTGCTTTTAGCATGAGGGTTCGAGTCCCTCGGAGAGCATAAAAAAATAAGAACTCATTTTTCGTATTCTTTGCTTTTCTTCTGGTGCATAGCAAAAGAAGATAAGCAACTGCTTGCGAAGCTTGCGAAAGACTACGAAGAAGCGAAGCACTTTTTTCTTGGTCTTGGTAAAGTGCTTTTTTTTCTTGCATTTTTTCTTTTTAAAGAAAACCAGAAAAAAAAGAAAATCTTTTGGTTTTCCTAGCTTTGATAAAAGCTAAGACAAAAGTGCTGTGCTTTTGTTTTTATAAAAATAAAAAACAAAAGCAAGACTACGCCACAAGCAAAGGCTACGAAAGCAAATCTTTTACAAAAAATAACTACTCGATTTCGAGATTGACGGGACTCGAACCCGCAACTTCCGCCGTGACAGGGCGGTGATCTAACCAATTGATCTACAATCCCTATGAAGTTTTTTACGAAGTTTAATTTTATTATCAGATTAATTGGAGTATTTTGTCAAATTCAATCGTACGTAGCCCTTGACTTACCGTCGTAGCCTGGAACCTGTCCCTTTTGGTTTTCCTAGCTTTCATAAAAGCTAAGAAAAAAGTGCTTTTGTTTTTATAAAAATAAAAAACAAAAGCAAAGACTTCGCCGAAACCCTGCATTTAAAAATAAAAAAGCTGTTTTCTTTTTTTTCTTTTTTCTTTCATTAGCGAAGCAATCAGACTTGCTTTGCAAGTGCTTTGCAAGAAAGAAAACCAGAAGAAAAAGGAAAATTTCAAAATTCAAAATAAAGACTCTCACTGGCAGAGCTTTGCCCTGCCAGAGGAGGTTTTAGTTTTCTTGACTGGCTGTTTTCACATATAAAATTAACAAAAAAGATGTTGGAATGATAATGAAAAGAGCAGTCGCAATTAAACCTAAAATATTTACTTCCATGATTTTACAACTCCTAAATACAAATTTTTTTGCTTAATTCTAGTTCTCATTTTAGACAAAATGAGAACTAGAATTCAAGCTTTTTGACTATTTTAGAACGTAGAAAGAACTGGAAGCTTTCGTTCTCTAGCCTTCTATGGAGCGAAGCAACTCTCGTAGTCGTTTTTTCTTTTCAGAACCCCTTGCTTATGTTTTGATTTCTCCGTTGCTTATTTCTTGCAGCGTAGTCTTTGCTTGCTTATGATAACCAAATCATAAGCAAAGCACCGCAGCCCTTGCTTTAGCCCTTGCTTTAGCCCTTGCTTTAGCCCTTGCTTTAGCCCTTGCTTTAGCCCTTGCTTTAGCCCTTGCTTTAGCCCTTGCTTTAGCCCTTGCTTTAGCCCTTGCTTTAGCCCTTGCTTTAGCCCTTGCTTTAGCCCTTGCTTTGTTTTTATTTTTAATAAAAGCAAGCGCTTAATTTTTTAAGAAGCAATTTTTTAATTTTTTAAGAAGCAATTTTTTAAAAAAAAAATGCAGGGTTTTTTAAAGCAAGAAAACCTTTCATGTTTTAGGCTTTGCTTTTATTTTTAATAAAAGCAAGAAGTGCTTCGCTTGGTTTTGTTTTTTAACGAAGTAAAGGCTTTTTTTTTCTGGTTTTCTTTTTTTTCGTTAAAACGAAAACTAGCTAAGAAAAAAGTGCTTTTAAAGTAGTAATTTGCCTGCTACTAGATTTGAACTAGTGACATTCCGCGTATGAGACGGATGCTCTAACCAACTGAGCTAAGCAGGCTTGCATTGCTTGACGACCGTTCATTGGAGAAACCCCTCCATATTGAGTCATTGGAGAAACCCCTCGATATTGAGGGCTACAGGCCATATGAATGGACTTCCGATAGTTTTTTCTATGCAAAGAAAAGCAAGAGTGCAAATATGACTATGGGATAAACTAGTACTATTATGATAACCTATTTTTTGACTTTTATGCAAGTCAATTTCATTGTTTCTTTATTTTCTTAAGAGAAGAAAAAGCAGATCTGGTTTTCTTTCAAAGAAAAAAGAAAAACTAGAAAACGAAAAGCGAAGCACATAGGCTTGCTTTGCTTGCAAAAACAAAAGCTTTGCTTGCAAGAACAAAAGCAAGGGCTTTGCTTTTATAAAAGCAAGACCAAGAAGACCAAAATAAAGAAGGTTTTTTGTTTTTATTAAAATACGGAAAGGGAGGGATTCGAACCCTCGGTAGCTGCAAA